TTGCTAGGGAAAAATAATCTTATTTTCTAAAGATGATACTAGTGGGAACCCAAAAATAAATAACCCAAAATACAACAAAGATGCTATTTGGCCAATTAAAACAAATGGGTATTCTACTGGCTGGCTTCCTATTCAAGTTAGTATGAGGAAGGTAGCTACTAGCACCCAAAAAGTTGCTTGGGATAATGGTCGGAAGGAGTTGGATTCTTTCTTTGATGTTTTAAGCAGGGGCATTAGAAATAATACTAAAATAGCTGCTACCAGTGCTATTACTCCTCCTAACTTTTTGGGTATAGATCGAAGAATAGCATAGGCAAATAAAAAGTACCATTCAGGTTGTATATGTGGAGGGGTAACTAACGGTTTTGCTGGAATAAATTTTTCTGGATCTTTTAAAGCGCCTGGAAATAGCAAAGCTAGCGCAAACAGCGCGGCTACCAAAATAACAAAGCCTACGGCGTCCTTCGTCGTATAATAAATGTGAAATGGGGCCTTGTCGTATTTTCTATTAAGGCCTACCGGATTATTGGCTCCTCTGGTATGGAGAAAAACAAGGTGAATGATGGCTAAGGCGGCGATTATAAAAGGGAACAAGAAGTGAAAAGCGAAAAACCGGGTTAGCGTAGCATTATCTACGGAGAATCCTCCCCACAATCATTGGACAATTGTGGTTCCCATGTATGGGATGGCGGATACTAAATTTGTTATGACTGTAGCGGCCCAAAAAGACATTTGTCCCCAAACTAGAACATAGCCCATAAAAGCTGTAAGTATAGTGACCAAGAACAAAATTACTCCCACTTTTCAGGTTTCTGCCTTGTTATAAGAACCGTAGTAGAGTCCTCGTCCTATGTGACAATACATACAAATAAAGAAGAGAGAGGCGCATTTGGCGTGAACTTTTCGTAGAAGTCATCCATATTTCACATCTCGGCAGATGTGTCTGACTGATGAGAAAGCTAACGATATGTCAGCTGTGTAGTGCATTGCTAAAAAGATTCCCGTAAGAATCTGTATTATTAGGCATAACCCTAACAGCGAGCCAAATTTTCATCATATAGAAAGGTTGGATGGGAGTGGTAAATCAACAAATGTGCTTTTCAAAATTCGGAATAGTGGGTGTTCCTTTCGTAGTGGACCTGGCATAATTAATGGTAGTATATTTAACCCTTGTAATGATGCTATTCGGGAGTACTTTGGTCTTCTATAGTCTCTCTCCTTACTACTCTGCTCTTGGCTTAGTTATTGTATCTGTTTCCGGTTGTTCTATCTTGTCCCTTTTAGGGGGGTCTTTTATAGCTCTAGTTCTGCTCCTTGTTTATATGGGAGGAATGTTAGTTGTTTTCGCTTATTCTAGTGCTATTTCTGCAGATCGTTTTCCATCGGTTAAAAACTTTGGGGAAGTAATTGGACTTTCTGTGCTTTTTTCGTCTTGGATTTTCTTTTCTTTTGATAACTTTCAAGACTTCAGAAATATTTTCCATTCTTTTATCAATGGGGAAAGGTTGATTGGAAGAAGAACTTTCTATAGAGAAGGTGGTGTCTTAGTCTTAGTCGGGGTGTTTGTGCTTCTTGTGGCACTAGTTGGAGCTTTAATAATTTCTCGTGGCATTGAGAGAACGGTCATTCGTGCAATTTAGTTATGATATGACCATAAAAGAAACTAAAATTATAGTTACTGTGGCAATAATTGAGGAAAAAATGTATCGCTTTATAAGTCCCATTTGTCTGGCTTGGTTTATCTTTGATAAAAAAGTAGCGGAGGTAGACATTCCTTGGGGCCCAATTTTCTCTTGTCACCCTCGGTCTAGTGTACGTGAAGCTAGAAACAAAGAGGAGATAAATGAAAATATGGCAATCGTAGAGTGAACAATATCGACAAAGTATCACTGAAGAGTTATGGTAGAATGGATGTGTCTTGTTATAACATTGGAAGCTAGAAATGTTAGTAAAGCAAAAAGAGCTATTATACCTAGTACAGTGACTATCAGTGGAAGTCCCTTCGCTAAGGATGGAAGGAAAAAAGAAGGGGAAACAAAAATAAATTTCGAGAAAAATCAACCTCTTACTATTGTCCCGAGGGAAAGACGTAATAAGGCGTTTCCTAGGTTTTCATTTTCTTCTTTGATGGGAGAAAAAGCAATTATAGAGTGGTTAGATGAGAAGCAAAAAAAACTAATCCGAAACCTATAAACCGCGGTTAGCATCGTTGCAACTATTCCAAGCGAAAGCCCTAGGGTATTTACAAACCCGGCACTTGCTGCCTCTAATATAAGGTCCTTAGAGTAAAATCCTGCCAAAAATGGAGTCCCCATAAGGGCGAGACTTCCTAGGGCCAAACAGGCAGAGGTGACAGGTAAGAGGCTTCTAATTCCGCCCATCTTTCGAAGATCTTGTTCATCTCTCAAGCTATGAATTATTCTGCCTGAACAGAGGAATAACATAGCCTTAAAAAATGCGTGTGTACATATGTGAAAAAACGCCAAGATTGGTTGTCCTATGCCTATGGCCGTAACCATTAGTCCTAATTGGCTTGTTGTTGAGTATGCTATGATCTTCTTTATGTCATGCTGGGCAACTGCTGTCGAGGCGGCGAACAAAGCTGTTACCCCCCCAAGAAGTAGAACTATCGATTGAGCGTTGGGGGAACTTGAAAATAGTTCTCTGGTGCGAACTAAAATAAATACACCAGCTACAACCATAGTTGATCTATGAAGGAGGGCTGACACTGGGGTTGGTCCTTCCATAGCAGCTGGAAGTCATGGGTGGAGTCCAAATTGAGCTGACTTTCCAGCTGCTGCTAGAACTAACCCAAACAGCATAAATGTTAGAAAGTGATTAGGGCTTAAGTTAAGGGAAAGAATTTCTTCTAGGTCTCAGGATTTAAATTTATACGCTGAAAGAGCCATAAACATGATCAGTCCTATATCTCCTATCCGGTTGTATATAACAGCTTCTAGTGCTGCTCTTCTAGCATCTTTCCGGGTGGCTCACCAACTTATTAAGAGAAAAGACAAAAATCCAACTCCTTCTCACCCCAAGAATATAAGAAATAATCTTTTTGAGGAAGTAAGTATTAACATTTTTAGTAGGAATATAGTTAACAGCCGAAAAAAAGCTTTCTTTTTAGGGTCTTCTTCCATGTAGTAGTATGAAAACTCCATAATCGATCAAGTTACTATAAGTGCAACAGATAAAAAAACTAAGAAGTATTGGTCAAAAATAAAATTTAGTGAAATATTAGTGGGGGTTTTTCTAACTCAAAGCGATAGTGTGACTTTTATTGTTTGGAATCTTATCTTTAAGGCGGTTAGAAGAGAAATTAAGGATAAAAAGGTTAAAGTCTTTAGCACCATCATTGCAAATGGGCCTCTTCTGTATAGTACTCTTCTTGCACTTTTTCTCTTGTTTAGCTTGCCTTTCTCGATTTCGTAGCTAAAAGTTTTCTTACCGTTATCTTTAAATAGGTAAGACTTAGAAAAGAAAAATATTCTGGCGATAAGAATAGCTATTATTCTTAGTTTTAGGGAGGATATTATAAGTGATGGGTTTACTACCATCGAAAACTCAACGGAGTTGAACCGCAGACCTTTGGACTTAGCAGGACCAAGGCAAACCAATAGATTTCGGACTTAAGGCCAGAGTTTAACTGGCGTTTTCAGTGCCACAGGCTGATGTTTTAGTAAAACTACTTTAGTCAAGAAATTAATGCTGAAAGAGGATTAATGATAATCAGTATTAATGGTAAAATGTGAAGGGAGGCTAATAAATGTTCTCGTGATAGGGATGGGAGAACTTTTGTGATTTTAGGGGTGGGTGTACCCTGTTGGGATAGTTGAAATATCATAAGGGAGTAAATTGCCCCAAATACAGTAGCAAATCCTACTATTGGGAATAATCAGATAGATCAGGAAATTAATGAAGATAGAATCATTATTTCTCCTATTAGGTTAGGGAAGGGGGGAAGCCCCAATTTGGCTGCGCACATTAAAAGTCACCATAGCGTGCTTAGCGGCAGGATTGTCTTTAACCCTCGCGTTATGGCGAGAGTTCGTGTTCCTCTCCGTTCGTAAATAGTTTTTGCTAGTGAGAATAAGGCCGATGAGACTAAACCGTGTGCAATCATTAACATTAGCGCCCCTTTCATGCCTCATTTAGTGGAAGAGAATATAGCTGCTGCAACTATACTCATATGACCAACTGATGAGTAGGCTATAAGAGCCTTCAGGTCTGTTTGTCGTATGCAAATAATCCTTGTAATAAGTGCTCCCCAAGAACAGAATGTTACTAAGGCAAGGGAGAGTGATTTTAAGGAAATTGAAGAAAACAAGGTCATAAGCCGTATAAGCCCATACCCGCCTAACTTTAGCAAGATGGCAGCAAGAATCATTGACCCTGCAACTGGGGCTTCTACGTGAGCCTTTGGTAGTCATAAGTGAAATCCGTATATTGGCATCTTCACTAAGAAAGCAACAATAGATAATGCTCATCATATTGTTAGTGATTTTATGGATTTTTTAGTTGCCCACAAAAGTTCTATTTTAGGGATTGAAAGGGAAGATCTTGATCTATAGATAGCAATTAAGCTTATTAAAAGTGGGAGGGAGCCAAACAAAGTATAAAACATGAAATAAAGTCCGGCTTGAAAGCGCTCCATCTGCGCTCCCCACCGAGTAATCAAGATAAGGGTTGGGATTAGTGTTGTTTCAAAAGCAACATAAAATAGTAACAGTTCCAAAGCAGAGAAGGTAATTATAAGGGCTCCTGTTATAACTACAATCATCACCCTAAACATTCGCTGGTTGAGACTTCTAGCCGTTTTTAGTTGTTTCTTTCTGGCTATTAGGGCTATTGGAGCTAGTCAGCAACTTAGTATTATTAGGGGAGCAGATATAGAATCAGAAGCTAGAATGTTAGATAATTTATGTCATGAAGAGGATCAATGGTTGGTCAAAACTACGAGGGCTAGTAAAGACAATAGTGCTCTTTGTGAAATAGAAGTAGCCCATAACTTTTTCTGGGGAACTATTAAAATAGTTGTTATAATACCTGTGGTTAATAATATTAGAGTAATCATTACTTTAAAAATTTCTAGTTTATTCCGCCCATTCTAGTCCCCCGTTAACTCACTCAAAAATTAATCCTACCGCAAGTATTGCCATAAATGCTAAGGCTATTGGTAGCAAAATTGCTGGGTGGGTAATAAATCTTGCGGCGGGGAGAGGGAATAGCAACGCTATTTCCAAATCAAACAACAAGAATAAGATGGCAACAAGAAAAAATCGGAAGGAAAAGGGTAGTCGGGCAGAGTTAAGTGGATCAAATCCGCATTCATAGGGAGAGTTCTTCTCTCTGTCTCTTTTCCGGTTGGGTAGTATGTGAGCTGCCAAGGCTAGTATAACTGCCACAAAGATAGTTGCTAAAAATAAAAGAATCATGGTCGTCATTATTTATATATGATTAGGGGAAGTGGCAGACAGAAATGCATGCGGCTTGAAACCGTTTGATAGGGGTTTAATTCCTCTCTTCTCTTTAAGAGCCTCATCAGTAAATGCAAACATAAAGAAAAAGCCAGACTACATCAACAAAGTGTCAATATCACGCAGCTGCCTCAAACCCAAAGTGGTGATGGGTTGAAAAATGGTGGCTAGTTAGTCGAATCAAACATACTAACAGAAAAGTAGTTCCTATGATTACATGAAAACCATGAAATCCTGTCGCTACGAAAAAAGTGGAGCCGTAAACACTATCGGCTATGGTGAATGGAGCGTCAATATATTCTCATGCTTGTAATATGGTGAAGTAAAACCCCAGGGTAACTGTTAAGAATAGTGCCTGAATAGCTTCAGTCCGATGTCCCGCTAAAATTCTGTGGTGTGATCATGTAATGGTTACTCCTGAAGAAAGAAGAACAGCAGTTTTCAGGAGAGGAACTAAGAATGGGTTTAGAGGGGTAATACCCGTTGGGGGTCATGAGACTCCTATTTCTATTGAGGGAGCTAGTCTCCTGTGAAAAAACGCTCAAAAAAAAGCGAAGAAAAAGCAAACTTCGGAAGTTATAAATAGGATCATACCATACCGCAGCCCTTTCTCTACAATTGCTGTGTGCCTGCCTTGGTAAGTTGCTTCTCGAACTATATCTCGCCATCATTTTATCATGGTTATTACTAAAAGCAAAAGTCCTACTAAAAGCAAAAATGTTCTTTTCGTGTGAAATCATAGGACTAGTCCTGAGGTCATCATTAAGCCGCTGATTGCTCCTGTTAAGGGCCAGGGCCTCTGGTCTACTAAATGATATGGGTGTTGATGAGCCATACTTTAAATATTCTGTTGGAGATAAAAGTGTACTAAGGCAGTAAATACGTATGCTTGGATACAGGCTACGCCTATTTCTAGTACAAAGAGAAGGACGAAAATAATAAAGATGGGGATTCTTACCATTAGGCTAGAAGATAGAATTCATATGGCGGTTGATAGAAGAAAAATTAGAAGGTGTCCGGCTGTTAGGTTAGCAGCAAGCCGTAAGCCTAGTGCTATTGGCTGCGCAAACAACCTTAATGTCTCTATTCATACCATCAAAGGTATTAAAGCTCTTGGAGTCCCTTGTGGAACTAAGTGTCTAAGTCGTCTATTAAATGCGAGGTAAAAGCCTAGTATTTTTACTCCCATCCACAAGGGGAATCCTAAGCTATAAGTTAAAGATATATGTCTTGTGGCAGTAAAAGCATAGGGAAAAAGACCTAAAACATTAAGAGTTAAAATAACTATAAAGACTCTAGTTATTAAGCCGGCTCAGGGGGCAGTGCCAGGGTTAGTTTTTTGGAAAATCATCTCTAGGATGTTTTCTCGGGTAGCAATTCAGATGGATTGAAATCGGGATGGGGCCCAGTTCGTTGGAAATATAAAGATAACTCAGGATAAGGCAAATATAACAGAAAATACTTTCATTGGGATAAAAAACAGGGTTTCTGGGAAAAATTGACCAAAAATTCTAGCTGTTAAAGTCATTGTCATTTTGTTGTCCCCTTTTTAATCTGGAGGGAAGATGATTGGCTTAGGTCTTGTGGAGTTTTATTGTTTACTAATACTATAAGTATTACAAAAACTGTAATTCAAACTATAAAAAAGTTAATTATTCATCAGGTGAAGTCTAGTTGTGGCACCCCTTAATAATAGAGTTCAACTATTTTCTTTTAAATTAAGAGTTTAAGGCTTTGGATAAGCTAATTAAGGATCGTTATTCTTCTAGGTATTGGGCCACTCAATTTTCAAAATTGTTAAAGGGAACAGATTCTACTACAATTGGCATAAATCTGTGGTTAGCTCCGCAAATTTCAGAGCACTGCCCATAAAATAGTCCTGCACGAGCTGCAAAAAATGTCGTTTGGTTTAGTCGTCCTGGAACTGCGTCCATCTTTACTCCAAGTGAAGGGACGGCTCAAGAATGTAGGACATCTGCGGAAGATACTAGTACTCGGATGGGGTTTTGCATTGGTAGTATTAGCCGATTGTCTACTTCTAGTAGTCGAGGGTTACCAAACGAGACATCGGACGTTGGTACCATGTAAGAGTCAAATTCTAGGTCTTTGTAATCAGTATACTCATATCTTCAGTATCATTGATGTCCAATTGCCTTTATAGTTAAAAATGGATCTTTAACTTCGTCCATTAAGTATAGTAGCTGGAGAGAGGGAAGAGCTATAAAAATGAGAATAAACGCGGGGACAACTGTTCAAATTGTTTCCAGCTCTTGTCCCTCAAGGAAGAATCGGTTAGTTTTGGAGGATATAAGTAGTGAAACCAACCCATAAAATACTAGAATTGTTATAAGAGTTAAAACGATTAAAGCATAATCGTGAAAATATGTTAGCTCCTCCATCAGGGGGGAGGATGCATCTTGTAGACCAAATTGTGCTCAAGTTGCCATTTAATACTGCAGTAATTTTAGGTTTGCGACCAAGTCTGAGGAGTGTGTTCGTGAGAGTGCTACCATCAAAGATAAACCCACACTGGCTTCACAGGCGGACAAAGTCAAGAGCAATAAATTAAAGGTAGTTTTTTGAGGTACTGATTTTCTAGTATTTCATACAGCAATTCCTATAAATAGCGAGATAAGCAATAGTTCAAGGCAGAGGAGAATGGATAGAAAATGCAGCCGATTGAGTAAAATTCCCATTAGGCCTAAATAAAATATTGATAAAATAATTATAAGTAGGGCGATTTAAAGAGTTTTGGGGTTTAACCAAAACTTTCTGAGCCGAAATCAGGGGTTCTTTTAAACTAACTCTCATGGTTAAACCTACTTAACAATGATCACTGTAGAGGGTGTTTCATCAAAGGTGTGGTGAGAGGGAGGAAATGATCTATATTGCCATTCTAGTGAGGCGTTGGCAAATTCTGGGGCTATTCCTTCACGCTGAGAAGCAAAAGCTTCTCATATCAAGAATAAGAAAAATAACATGGCTACTAGAGAAATAGTGGACCCGATAGATGAAACCGTTTTCCATAATGTGTATGCGTCTGGGTAATCGGAGTATCGTCGTGGCATTCCTGCTAGCCCTAGGAAGTGTTGGGGGAAAAACGTTAGATTAACCCCAAGAAACATGAGGAAGAAGTGGGCCTTCCCTCACAGTGGGTGAAGGTTATATCCAGAAAAAAGAGGGAATCAATGTGTAAATCCAGCAAATATGGCAAATACAGCTCCCATTGAGAGTACATAATGAAAGTGAGCGACTACGTAGTATGTGTCATGTAGTACAACATCAATAGAGGAATTAGCTAGAACAATTCCCGTAAGTCCTCCTAGGGTAAATAGGAAAACAAACCCAAGGGCTCATAAAAGAGGGGTTTCCCATTGTAAATTAGAACCTTGAAGAGTCGCCATTCATCTGAATACCTTTATTCCTGTGGGGACGGCAATTATCATAGTGGCGGCAGTAAAGTACGCTCGTGTATCTACATCCATTCCAACCGTAAACATATGGTGTGCCCATACTAGAAATCCCAGAACTCCAATTGCAATCATAGCGTAGACCATTCCTAGATATCCAAACGGTTCTCGCTTTCCTGAGTAGTGGGCAATCACGTGCGAAATCATTCCAAAGCCGGGTAAGATAAGGATGTAGACTTCTGGATGTCCGAAAAATCAAAATAAGTGTTGAAATAAGATGGGGTCTCCTCCTCCAGCTGGGTCAAAAAATGTGGTATTAATGTTTCGGTCTGTTAAGAGCATGGTTATTGCTCCAGCTAAGACTGGTAAGGAAAGAAGCAACAAAAAGGCAGTAACAAAAACAGACCAAACAAATAAGGGCAGTCGGTCAAAAGACATACCTGGTGTTCGCATGTTAATAATTGTAGTAATAAAATTTATTGAGGCTAATATAGAGGAAGCACCTGCAAGATGTAGCGAAAAAATCGCTAGGTCAACTGACCCTCCGGCGTGTGCTATTTTACTAGATAGGGGGGGATAAATAGTTCATCCTGTTCCTGCTCCTCTTTCGACTCCAGCTGAGGCCAAAAGTAAGATAAAAGAGGGGGGAATCAATCAAAATCTCATGTTTTTCATTCGGGGGAAAGCCATGTCGGGTGCTCCGATCATTAGTGGGATAAGTCAGTTTCCAAATCCTCCTATCATTATTGGCATCACCATAAAAAAAATCATAACTAGTGCGTGCGCAGTAACAATCACTTTGTAGATCTGGTCATCTTTCAGTAGAGAGCCTGGTTGCGCCAGCTCAGCTCGAATAATTACGCTCATGGCAGTTCCTACCATGCCCGCTCAAGCTCCAAAAATCAAATATAGTGTTCCAATGTCCTTGTGGTTAGTAGAAAATAATCATCGTCTTAGTTGCATTTTTATTGAAGTGTTTACATTACTGCATGAACACTTTCTTCCTGGTCCTTTCGTACTAAGGAAGATAATTACGTAGATAGAAACTGACCTGGCTTTCGCCGGTCTGAACTCAGATCACGTAGGACTTTAATGGTCGAACAGACCAACCCTTAAAAGCTTCTGCACCCTTAGGATGTCCCGATCCAACATCGAGGTCGCAAACCTTTTCGTCAATGTGAACTCTCAGAAAAGATAACGCTGTTATCCCTGCGGTAACTTGTTCCTTTGGTCACCTAAGTGGATCACTCTTTCATTTTTGATTTTAGAATTGTTGTTCTTACTTTAATTGTTTATTGTATTAGCGGAGGTTTTTCCTGCTCCGCGGTTGCCCCAACCAAAGCTTTGGTTAGTCCCCCAAAATTTATTTTGCCTATCATCAAAAATTAGGGCAGCTTAAATATGGTAGAGGCTAAACTTTTGCTATAAGCTCGACAGGGTCTTCTCGTCTAACGATTTTATCCTTGCCTCTTCACAAGGAAGTGAAATTCGGGGTTGTGAAAAAGAGACAGTTTAGTTCCGTCTTGCCATTCATACTAGTCTCTAATTAGGAGACAAATGATTATGCTACCTTCGCACGGTCAAGATACCGCGGCCGTTTAACCTCTAGTCACTGGGCAGGCAGGACTCCTCATGTTTTTAATTTCGGGGAGCGATGTTTTTGGTAAACAGGCGAAACCAATAGTTGCCGAGTTCCTTTTCTTCATTTTATTATATTATTCTTCTCCTGAGTTGGAAGACGGTTGTTAAAACAGGCTTTTTAGTATCAATGTTTTTATTTCCATGGTTAGAAAGGTATAAAACACAGGTGAAGTTTTTCTTACTCATATTAACATTGTCCCTTCTGAAAACAGAAGGCCCCAATAAATTCCTATAGCTTCAGAGGCTTCTCCAAAAATTTTCTAGTCGGTTATAGTAATTAAGCTTTAACGCTTTCTCTTTAGGTGGCTGCTTCTAAGCCTACTCCTTTTACTGGGACTATTTAGGAAGCTTATTGTCTTTTGCTATTAGAGTTGGAATTTTCCATTTTGGGCCCTAGGCTTATCCTTAGGGCCCTGACCTTTTCTAAAAAAATTAAAGTTAATTTTTATAGCATAAAGCGGTTTTATTTTTATATTAAAGGCTTAGCTCAAACTAATTTTTTGGGGAACCAGCTATCTCTGGGCGCGGTTAGCATTTCACACCTAATCTTCCCTTTTCCTCCACTATTGCAACAGTGGTTTTATTCTTCTATAAAGAAGAGAAGATTAGCTCGTCCAGTTTCGGGGTTAGAATAACTTTTCTGTAGTGCTCGTTAATCCATTATACACAAGGTAAAATAAATAATTTTTCCTTTATTAAGTTTAGTTTGTTAAAATTATTTCATCTTTCCCTTACGGTACTATTTTTATCGGTCTAAGAAGATTTAAAATGAATTTACTATCTTAAGTAAGTGTTTTCTAGCTAAGAAAATTAAATTAGTTCTACTGTTTAAAAGCCTAGATTAATAACTTTTTTATAGATTTATATATAGGGGAAGGGTTAGAGGCATAGCAAAACTACTTATAACCGACAAGGCTGCAATTAGCCACGTCTTGGGTGTTAATGGAGCCACTTTCGCTTTATTTCGTCAGGCGGTTATTCTAACTATGTGCTGTGGGAAAAGAATTAGTCTGGAGTTAAATGAAATTCGCAGGTAAAAAAATAGTCTCAAAAGTCTGCCTATGATCATAACCGATGAAAAAAAGATAAATCCTTTAGCCACCAGAAAGTAAAGGGAAGAAAACTTAAAAATAAACCCAGTTAGTGGAGGAAGTCCTCCTAGTGATAGCATTGTGAGAACAACAAGGACTACTCTTATGGGGGATAGTTGCGAAGTAGTGTTTAAGTGTCCTAGTGTAAGTACCTTTAAGTGGTCAAACAGTAAAAAAGTGGTGGTATTAATAGCTAAGTATATAACAAGCATCATACTTGCAGCCCTCAGTGAATAAACTGAAGTCACAACTATCCACCCCATATTTCCAATAGAAGAAAAAGCCAAAATCTTTCGTATTTGTGTTTGGTTTAACCCTCCTCAGCCACCAACCAAGATTGACAATAGTCCAGCTATAATCACAAGAGACGAAATTGTTAGGCTATTGAAGTAGAATATTAGAATAAGGGGGGCTATCTTTTGTCAAGTAGCGATAACTAATCCTTGCATAAATGGTAGCCCTTGAAGAACATCTGGAAACCAAAAGTGGCATGGGGCTAAGCCTAACTTAAATGCTAGTGCAATACTAAGGCAGAGGCAAGAAAATTCTTTCATCGGGGTTAAAGTTGACCATGACCCAGTTAGTCAAGCTTGTATAAGGGCACTTTTTAACAAGAGGGCGGCTCTAAAAGCTTGGACAAGAAAGTACTTTATGGTTGCCTCTATTTTACGAGGCGAAAATTTAGAACACAGTATCGGTATCAGTGCTAGGGTTCTCAATTCTAACCCCACTCAAACTATAAACCATTTTTCGGTTGATATAACAATCATTGTGCCAAAAACAACAGTTAAGAACAAAAAGGCTGAAACAATTTGGTGCATAGAGCTTGAAGGGAATTTAACCCTTAATAATCTAATTATCAGCTAGACACCTTAAACTCTAGGGGCAAGCTCTTTAGAATAGGGGGAGGTAAATTCCCAGCAAAATTGTTAGGGCTAACACTGCACATAAAGCTCCTATTGATAGTGGTAAATATCTCTTCCAAGTTAAAAACATTAGTTGGTCATATCGAAAACGCGGGTAGGCAGCTCGTACCCACAAAAACAGAAAGACCAGGAAAGTAGTCTTAGCTCCTATAGTTAGTACTTTTAGGGGAAACAACTCTTTAAAAGGCGAAGGCCCACCTAAAAATAGAACAACCGAGAATAATTTCATTAGGATAATTTTTGCGTATTCAGCTATAAAAAAAAGAGCAAAAGGTCCCCCGGCATATTCCACGTTATAGCCTGAGACTATTTCTGACTCCCCTTCTGTTAAGTCAAAAGGTGCACGGTTAGTCTCTGCTAGGGTAGAGACAAACCATATGTAGAATAGTGGGAGGCAGGGTAACAGAAACCAAGAGAATTCTTGGGTGTTCATTATATATGTTAATTTAAAACTTCTTGAAAAAATAATAAGAGATAATAGAATTAGAGCCAAGCTAATTTCGTACGAAACAGTTTGAGCCACGGCTCGTATTGCTCCTATTAAAGAGTACTTCGATTTTGAAGCCCACCCGGACCCTAAGATTGCATAGACAGATAGTCTCGAAATCCCTAAAACTAACAACAAGGATAGTTGTAGATCTAAGGTAGGAGTGTGAACCGGCATTAGATTTCATAGTAGCAATGCAAGAGTAATGAATAATAGAGGAGACAAAAAAAATAGATACGGCGAGGCTGTTGAAGGCTTAAAAGTTTCCTTAATAAAAAGCTTTAGTCCGTCAGCAAAGGGCTGAAGTAGTCCATAGGGTCCCACTACTTTTGGCCCCTTCCGAAATTGCATATAGCCCAACACCTTTCGTTCTACTAAAGTAAGAAAAGCTACTGCTAGAAGCACTGGGACTAAGAAAGACAATAATTCTAATACCATAAATATGTAGGTCATAGAGCTAAAAAAAGGAGTCGAACCTTTGATAGGAAAGTCTTAGGCCTTCTGCATTAACCACTTTGCTATTCTAGCTACTCTATCTTAGGTTCTCGCTAAGACCGTATGATTGGAAGTCAAAAGTACTGGTGTACTCATAGAGTTGGTGGTTAGTAAGAAAAGGAGTTTAACCTTTGTGTATGGATTTACAATCCACCGCTTATTCTCTCAGCCACCTTACTACAAAAAGAGGTCTAGTTAAATTAATAACTTTGGGTTGTCAGGCCAAAATTGCTGGTTAAACTCCAGCGGCTTCTGAAAGCAGGGGGAGGTTTCTATCCTTCCATTCTTGGGGTATGAGCCCAAAAGCTTAGCATTTAGCTTACCCTGCTATATATATATATATACAGTTCAAGACATAGCTAGTTAGTAAGTTTTTCCTTTACACGGAGGCCACGCTCGTGCAATTCGGGCTGTCTTGAAGCTTTGGCAACATGTTAGTTGCATCTAAGGATTTGCAATCCAAAATGTTAATTACACTACAAAGCCCAAGGACTAAGAAAGTTTCATTCTTATTAAAAGCTTTGAAGGCTTTCAGTTTTTTTAACTTAAGTTCTTGTGGTTCTAGTTTAGTGAAAAACGTTTGCTTTGCAAGTAAAAATCCTAAGTTGAACTCTTAGGAACTACAGCTGAAAGGAGGAGTTGAACCTTCGATGAAAAATCCTAAGTCTTTTGCATTAACCACTTTGCTATTCCAGCCTGGGGAGATAGGTTTTTATCCTACTATTTCTTGGTTAACGGCCAAGCGCCTTTACATTTAGCTACAACCCAATTATTAAGGAGTAGTTTAATGGGAAAACGAGGAGCCTTGACTTCCTTGTTGTGGGTTCAATTCCCACCTCTTTAATTCAAGGAAGTAAGGTTTTCACCTACATCTACAACTCCCAAAGCTGTTGTTTTTTATTAAAACTATCCCCTGTTTTACGTGTGTTATATATAAACATACATAAAGAAGACCCCCCCCCCCCCCCCCCCATATGCAAAAGAGATAATACTGGAACACCCGACCGACGACAGGAGAGAGGGGATAAGTCCTGATGCGAGACTGTAGAAGCCTTGAGAGGGGATTTAACCCTCTCTCCTGGTTTACAAGACCAGGCGCTCTTACTATTGGGCTTTCAAGGCTTCTAAAGCTCCTATTGAGATTTTAACTCAAACTTAGAGCGTGAAAAGCTCTTGTTGTTATTCAACTATAGGGGCATTTTCCAGGCACACCTTCCGGTGTGCCTATTGTGTTACGACTTTTCTCCCCTTACTTAGACAAGCTAGGCGAGAGTGACGGGCGATGTGTACGCATTCCAGAGCTCTTTTCAGCCCCACTATCTATTTGGGGCTTACTGCTGAATCCAACTTCTAGAGAGTTTTTCATTTCTATTTTTGCTGGTTTATTCAAACATTGTAGCTCACCTATCCCCAGCCCATATGCTGCACCTTGATCTGACGTCTAGGAATATTTCCTTGGGGTCAACTTTCTTGAGAAGTAGACTTACGACGATGGTATACAAGCTGATTATACAAAAGCTGGTGAGGTATTTCGTGGATTATCGATTCAATGGCAAGCTCCTCCAGGGAGGTTTGGAAAACCGCCAAGTCCTTTGAGTTTTAAACTTTAGGTTCGTAGTTCTCTGGTGCTTAGGTTGTTTACGTCTAAGTATAACAGGGTATCTAATCCTGGTTTAGGCCTTAGTTTTCGTGGGTTCAAATATTTAGTTTGGTAAAAAAGTTTCTTCTCAGATTAGTTTTTTACCACTAGCTGGGAGCTATTACCAATCTTTATTGCTTCTAACCACCCTTTTAACCGTATTATTTAGCTTTAGGGTATACGTATAACCGCGGTGGCTGGCACGTATTTTACCCCCTTGTTATTTTCTTCGCTAGATCCGAATATTTTCGATTGTCTAATGTTTAGCACTGCAGTTGTGGCGTATTGCCTAGTGTCGTAGGTATTTATTATTTTCCTGATACTAGAGTTTCTGCCTTATTATCTTTAGAGTTAAAAAAGGGGGAAATTTTACTTCACTGGTTTGCTAGCAAGCTTGCATGTGGCATCTTGAAATTAGCTAAAGTTGGGACTAGGACCAAATCGGCTGCTAAGGGAGGGACTTTAACTCTCTTTGAAGCATTTTCAGTGCTATGCTTTAATCTGTTAAGCTACCT